ACTGAGGGCACTCAGCTGTGGGATCGAATTGGTAGGCCAATCGTTGTGTGAGGAAAACAACCAACGTCAGGGTTCCAAGCTGTGAGTGAACTCCTTCCTTTCCAAATTGAGCAGACCAGAGGGAATACGAGGTGGTGGGAATCATGTGGTTCCCCTCTGTACACTGACAAGCTGTCATCGTTTCAATGATCTGTTTCATATCATTTACATTGGGGCTATCAATCCCAGAGTGTGTGAACACTGAAGTATAGTCACTAATTCTTTATCGTTTACCTGGGTCTAATTTATTTGAGTTGGCAGAGAAATCTCATTTCTATCCACTTTTGTTGGATATGATTTAAGATATTGGAATACGGTGTTGAAGCACTCGACTAAGATCGGATACAGGTTCTAAATTACCCTCTTCAAAGATGTCTGCTGTATTCTTTCATAGATATAAGGGCCGCCGTTCAGGCAGGGTATTGGTATTTATATTGGGTTTGGTTTTTCAAGTTGAAATAATTTCCTGAGTACAAAGTGAGCGGATTGGCGTTGTTCGTGGTGGAATTTGAGCCCGATCCGGCTTCTTAAACTCAAAACCAGCTACACTTCTCGAACTGATTCATTACTTACTCATTATTCTTAAGTGTCTGGGGAAGGGTCCTGTGTCGAAGTTTCCGTGGGTGGTAGGAGTTGCGTCTGTGGCCTTCGGATTCTTTTTATTTGTCAGCTTCAAGCCTCCAAGGTCGAAATCCTTCTCGAAGATAGGTAAAGAAGGTAAAACTTAATCTCTCTCTGAGAGGGCAGGTCCAGATAGATCTACGCTGCTGCTTTGGTCGTCCTTTTTATATAAGTCGTCCCGAAGGCCGCTATAGTAGCTCCGATGGCCAGCATTAGTCCTCCCAGTGTGAGCAGGATCTCTCAATTCTGATACCGTGTGGTGGGCGCTGCCTCTGCCTCGGGTAGCCAGGAATAACCTCTGGTTGGGGTAGTGTGGCTACTGAGTCAGAAAAAAGACCCCAACCAAAGTGTGGCCTTAAATGTAACGAGGACTATCAGTAGTACGATCGCAAGAAGAAGACGCTGGGACCTCATTAGCTCGAACATAAACTAAAAAGCTTTCACCACTTTCAGTATCCTCCAAGTCCGTCCAACCAAAGCTGGGTCTCGAAGAAGGGGTTATGCTTTAGCATTCCTCGTTTAACTAGGTCTAGTTCTACCTGCCAGGCCTATTTAGTCTCCACTTCACTTTATAGGTCCAATACCCTACCCAGATCTCCCATCGAAGTGAATCGGCCTCACTTTGCCCTGTCGTCATCCCTGTCCGCGGATGATATTTAGCTGTGAAACAACTCGATCCATAACTCTAGATAGTTCATCTATCCTTTCGGCTACTTCCTGGTGTCTGCCAAGCTATTCATAAACCTTCCCCCCTTCTCTCAGTGGCATCTGCCTGTTTATTCGGAAGCGGATTGGATTTTTTTTAGTAGAATAGACCCACAGACCTCAGACGGTCTATTAGTATAGTTAGGAGTGTCGTCGTATAGCTAGAGAGAACAAAATTATCCTCGGTGGCTCCTTCGTTCCTTCTTGATCTATCTGCCTCGAGATTTGCTTCCTCAAGCGCATTGAGAAGCTCCTAAACCGTTTGTGACTTAAAGGTGTCCCCAACAGCCCACATATCATAAGTGGGGTACAAAGTTATTCTTCTTTGAATTTCGATTCTGGTCTTGAAATCCGAGCTTCCCATTTTAAACCCTGCATACGAACCTTCCCCAGGCTCCAGCTCCTCACGCACCCATGCCAGAATGGTACTTAATTCGTCAGGGAGCAAAGCTTGGGACAGAGGGGTGTTTTCCAGGAAATATTTAGCCGTTTCCTTTTCCTGGTGTGGGCCCATATAAAGATACCGGCTAATTCCTAAGCGAGTGGACCTTTCCATGTTCCGCTCGGGGTATGGAAATAGATTGGGTCCTCCCTCCCTAGATTTCGAAACATTCTAAAAAATCCTTCCTCTACGCCCTCGTTCGAGAGCACCGGATGGATCGATCCGGGCTTGTTAGGAGTTTCCGATCATGACTAACCCCCCCCCAATAAGTAACTTCCCATCTTCTTTTTCCTTCGGGCTCTGTTAAGGTCCCTTCCGGTTATAGGCTTTAACCAATCCATTCCACCTTGAAAATAATCCACCTCATTAACCTGATAAAATCAGTTTCATGTGTTCTAGGCCATTTCAAAGCGGTCATTTTGAAGCTCTCTAAAAGTGGTACTGACCGTGGTATCCCGGCCCAGCAAGGCCGTTTAAAAAATATGAGTGAACTGGGACCAGTACGGGGCCCACGAGGAAAAGGTAAATCTGAGCAGAGCCATAGGAATTGATCGTGGCCCAGGGCCATGCCCGTGCAAACGCTATACGGTCCTCGTGAAGGCAGCAAAACTCTCTAATAAATTTAGAATCGGGGCTTTAGCCTCAGGATCGTATTTAAAAGGGAAACGGGATAAAACGAACACCTCCCTCGGGCCTCCAATCCGTGAACACATTGGTGTCCAACTGAAGCCATTCTCGATTTCGGCATAGACCGGCCAAGGTACGCATCCGGGCTAAAACTGCGCGGGCGCTTTAGCTATATTTTCGTAATAGTGGCTATATCCAATTCACAAAGGGATAGAATCTTGTTTATCAATACCAGTCGGGAGCCGAAAATATTGGATAGATCCCTTGATCTGGGTGGCCGGCGGTAAACATAAATATTTCCGTTCTTAGGATAGGACCTAGAATACTTAAGCACAGTCTTCATCTTGAGGACTCGCCCAGCCCAGGGGTACGCTATTTGCTCTTCCCTTGGTCCTGATAAAACAGATCGGCGTGATTTCATCTCTCATATACAACAAGATTTTTGGATTGGTCAGTCATGTCTAAATTTTTCTACGTTTTTTTCGTGGAGTGAGCCACAAAATCCTACACGATCTACACAATTTACACGAAAAGGGTGGATTTGGTAGGATTTAGAGGGTTGAAGGGCCAAACTAAATGAAAACAACTTCCACCATACTAAATGAAAACAACTTCCACCATTTCCCAGAGAATTCCCGCAAGTGAATCAAACAACCTACACGGGCCGAAATTGTTCATGATTCCCTGAACCGTAGCGCATCACTAACTGAATCGGTTAGTGATGCGCAAGGGAGCCAATCCTTAAACCTCCTCAGAAGTTGAAACTTGAAAGTTGTTCTGTCCCTCGACGGCCTTTGGGTTCTTAGATGGAGAAACCCAAAGATACACAAAGAGAAAAGCGGTTTCATTAATCAATTATCCGTTTATCGACTGATGGATCGCCCCGCTTGTCTGTCCTCGGTTTCGAAGTAGTAAATAGTAGGCCTAAAGATGGTCTTTGTTTGCCGACGAAGGTCGCTATGTTATGGACGTCAAGGATTACCTTAGTCCGTTGTAGGGCTTGAACAACCTCCACAGCTCCTTCTTCCTCTTGCGATCAAGTCATCTTTCAATTTCTTCGGGGGGGGATGAGCCTGAGGCGCTTCTTTAAGTCATACTTTAGGATTCCTTAGGTTATATAGCGCTATTCCTTTCTCGGGAGAAAAGTGGGTCGCAACCTTCACTCACTGAAGCTTGCTTCAGAGAGGGCTACGCCCTCTCTGAAGCAATTCACGACAGATATATATAATAGTCAGCTTTTGGATAAAGCTTCTAGGATTGAAGGAAGTTCCGTAGAGAGGAGCTCCAGCTATATTGTGCTGTAGATGAGAGGTCCACTCAACGATCTTATATCCGTCTCTTTCGAATAATAAATAAGGTGGTCGAGCTTATTTTCAATAGGTATATGTTTTTTATGGCCTATTTGATGGAGTTTAAGGAATCCTTGTGGCTAACAGGGATTTTTTTTTTGAGAGAAAGGCCTATTGGCTTGTAGGTATAAGGGATAAGACCGAACTTCTTCACAGCAGACCGCGCGCGCCTCATTTAGCTTTCTAGCATACTTACTTAGATCCTGAGGCTCATCCCAACGTCGCTCCTCAAACCTCTTTATTGGGCTTGTTGCACCTTTCCTTAATAAGCACCGAAATTTCGCCGCACCGCAACAAGGTGACGAAGGTTACAGTCGGTAAAGTAACGAGCCTTCGCGCTGCTCCTCCTAAGTTAAGGAATGGTCTTGCTTTCGGCAACAAACAAAAGCAGGCTCATGGCAGAAAAGATGACAGGATGAATAATAAGGGCTGGGCTCACCTAAGCGAAGCTTAACATGGATCGTGTTCAGAGTTAGCCTTCGCCTGTGATTTAACCTCTATTATTTAACAATCTACTGTTCTCCGTACTGCTTTTTCCAACCTGCCCGTTACCTTACTCCTATTGCCCTTGCTTGCAGCGAAACGCGGGCGGTATTCTATGGTTTCCCGCTGTCTGATTCCACATCAAGTTAGGGCCGTAAGAAAGCCCTGCCATTACTTTAAACCTGCGTCTTTCTAAAACAAAGACCTAGGCAACTTCAGAGACTAGCGCTTGGATTTTAGGAGTGAAGTTATCCCCGTATTCGCAAGAGCTATGGCTGAAAACTAAAGACCAAGAATGATGAACCGGAGCCGGGGCTCCAGCGGAGCTCCATCTGGCTGGCCACCATGAACAACAGACGGACGCCTCAAAAGCCTCCATCCAAAGGCTCGCTCTCTTGTTTTTTCAATCTCGCTTCGTTTCTTCAATCAAGATACGTAACCTTAGCCAGATCTACAATTACCATGTGCTTCACAACAGAGTGCAAATTACACAATCGGTAGCCGCGCAGTCTATATTTTGTGTTTGCATCCAAGCGTCGTCGTGCCAAGCCTTTATTTTCCTGGTTGAGCTTTGAGCATTTCCGAGATCCGATTCATCTATTTAGCAACTTTCGGCCTAGGATCAGCCCTCAATTGTGGAGAAACCCCAGCCCCCGCTTGACGAATGAAAAATCTACACCGCAGTTTTTGATGTACAACGTACTAATCAAACAACTAAATCTTTCATTCACTTTTCCTGACTTTTATTGATAAATCGAAGATTCATTCTAAATTGTTATGATTAATTATCGTACCAATTGACACGTTACGATTCAAATCAGCTTCTCTTCACAGAATCCCTGTTTTGCTTTAAATCTGCAGTAAACAAAATAGAAAATCGCGTCTAAAAATAAGACGAGGCGGCGTAAACACGTTGTTTGCCGAGCCATGCGAAGCAGGTCGCTAAAGGATTCGCTTGAATTGAGTAATCGGCGGCGGCTGAGTGTAGGTTTGATGATCAGCGAAGGCTATGCCGAGGCTTTTACGTGGAAATAAGTGGCCTACTGAGAGCGGAGATGGGCTGTAACCTTGACGGAAGCCATATTAGGGGAGGCAAGCAAATGAAAGAAAAATGAAAATGTGCAGATTATTCGTTTTTTGTAGATAAACGTGCAGATTCGCGGTGTTACCGGGGAGACAGGACAGGCGCAGTTTAAACAAAAGAAATATTTCCTGACACCTATTCTTTTCTCATTTCGTTTATCCCCCTTCAACAAGTTCTGTCATTTGCCATCATTCCATTTAGCTATATTTCCATACACCACTTAGATTATTGCCATGTATTTGTAGATAAAGACCAACTAGTCAAAACTGAGTCTGCATGGACTGTAGTTTGTCAAACACGACTGACTTTTTTAGAATTTTGTTTCTGTTAGTATTTTGTTTCTGCGGGTCTCTGGATGGAATAATAGTACGGTAAACTATTGGTGCTATGATTTTGTTGTGATTCGATGCCTGCCTGCTGTGTTGTCATATTAACTGTGATTTAATGTTACCAGGTGATGATGGCTGGTAAAATTCTTAGTACATTGAGTTATGCTTTACCATGTCAGCTTACGATACGTTCTGAAGGATAAGAAACTATCATTTTCTGGCTTGTGTTGTGAAAATAGGCCGAAGAATGGAATGCCAGGTTTTAAGAAAGATTTGAACCGGCGCCATTTAGCAGGTTCCATTTTGGATCAATTACAATAACCCGAGTTTTAGACTCATACCAAAAAACAGAAGGAGAATAGGTCATTGTTTATCTATAGCTGGGATTCCTGCCAAAGATAAAGGGGTGCCTTCTGCTGAATAGTTTCAAGAGAGGGCGGAGTCGGATAGTGCTGCTATTGTTAGGACAGCAGTCGGTTTTGTAATTGTTCAGTTGAACAAAACAATCCATAGGAGGAACCCAGAGCAAAATTGACATCAAACCAATTTAGAGTTAGATGGCAGCCCTTGAGAGAGCGGTCTCGTCCTATACTAATTGGTGTAATGTCAAACTATCAGCCGGTTGGAAGCCGCCAAAGTCATAGGAATTTGCTGTGTGCTTTTTTTTTAGTTCCCCACTTTTAAGTTCGCTTTTCATTGGTTTCTGAGTGGCTTTTCGCCAGTCCTCTTTGAGGCTGGAATACGTAACTTTGTTTTTAGTCATCAGTCCATCCAGATTTGTTTTTTAAAGAAAGCATCTCGGCGGGCGCTTTTGCACAAAGCTGGAAAGCACAACTTAGCGTCAAGGACCCGAAAAGCCGAAAAATCCGGTAATAAATCAACGTCCCCCGGTTGCCAGGGGGACGTGCAAGCGTCCTGACTTGTAGCTTATGGCGGCGAAGCCACGACGAAGAAGGGAAAAGTTTGTTTTTTCATTATTTCCGTGGGGGGGTAATCCTGAACACAAAACGGGTTCCGCGGGATTGAGTCATTAACTGTCAGGCTCATGATACGAATGTTGGTTTTCATCCCACCCCTGCGTTCTTGAGGCAAAGAAGCGAGTCCCCAAGCCACCCCGGCGAGGAGGCTTGCCCAAGCCGAGTTTTTGGCTTTTCACTTCCAAGGACCTACTAGCTTCCATTGCGCACAAAAAAACACAGGATATCGGCCACTGGAGACGATAAGCTAGCGTACATGTGCACCCTGCCTTTGGAGACTTTCGGCTTTCTTTCGTTCCGACGCAAGCGTACCCGATCCTTATAGATAGGCGGCGCACCCGATCAATTATATATATGGAATAAGAATTAGGATAAAAAGGGCGGCGCGAAGCGGTCAAGGCTAAGGCGCGGAGCGCTTACAGCCAGCGTTTTGCGCTCTCAAACAGAGAAAAAAAGGCAATCAATCCGCCTTCCTTGTTGAATGAAAGAAGTTGAATGAAAGAAAATGAGGAAGAGAAGCGCAATGCGCGCCACAGCATGGCGCAAAGCCCGAGGGGCATGGCAGCGGGCGGCGACACGCAAAGCGTCCCAAGCGACGGCGTGGCGCGGCCTAAGCTGCGGCGTGGCGCGAAGCACACAAACCACAACAACTGCTCGAGATACGGGCTTGAGCAGGCTTTGCCGCCGTTGCTGAGGGAAGCACTGCTCACTAGGCCTATATGCTGGGGGAGACGCCGTGCTTTGCAGAGCTGCCACGAAGCTACGCACTCGCTTAGCTCGGCATTCCCTAAACTAAACTCCAACCCGGAAATGAAGGCTACGGCCAACAGACAGCGAAGCTGATGGCTAAGACTTCAAGAGAGCCGAAAGACGCTGGCGCCTAGCTTAATGGCGCCGGGTACAATGTCAAAGGCGGCTATAGCAGCGGACGAAGAGCTACAAGCAGAAGATACCGCTCGAGTCAGTCAAGAGGGCTACGTAGAAGCCGAAGGCAATAGCTAGGCTGTTGTAAGAATAGTTGATTTGTATGGATTGTAATAAGACCGACCTCTCGAACCTTAGAATAATATACCTTTTGACACAGTTTATTCACTGGCTGAGGCTATTATTTTTCAACAAATAGTGCCTTCTCTCGACCCTCGCCGGCCCCCTTCCTTGAGGGGGTTTCTCAACCTAGCCTGGTACTATCATCCCTGCGGAGCTCGCGGCTACCTCGCTTGCAGCGCAAGCTGCTTGCTACCTCAGCTGAAGCTAAGCTAGGCGCTACGCTCCAGCGAACCAAGGCTCGCTTTCACTTGGCCCAGGAAGCGAGCTGCTATTTCAGAACTGAGCGAGCCAGCCAGCCCGGCAAGCTGCTCAAGCTCGCCGTGCTGTGCTGCTAGGCTTTGCTCCCCTAAAAGTTTCTTTTCTTGCAGCATCGTATACCGTGATGATGCAGCGTAAAAGCTAGAGCTCTCAATACTTGACTTGGCCCGGAATGCCAAACAAAAGATAACAGGAGCTAACTAGGCTTGGTACTTACGCGCCAGGAGCAGCACCAAAGCCAGAAGAGCTAGCAGAGCTGACACAGCTAAATAAGTTAGGTTTACTGCCCACGGCTGGGAGGCGTAGTTTGAGCTAGTGGAAGAAGAAAAGATGATAAAGGCTCTTGCTTAATTAATGAGAAATCGTCACAGATAGAAGTGATGTAAGAAGAATTTCACTTCATTTGTTTTATCAAACTAGAACTAGAATTTCATGCATCACGATTTTCTGAAAAACAAGTACCTCTTTCTGTCAAAGTGATGTGTGATGATCACAGAACTGCCGTTACGTTATATGGTTCATGATTCCTGTCAAAAATTCCGTCCCAGAAACGATTTAGCATACTCACGGATGGAGAGGAATTCGAAGAACCCCCTATCCTCTTTTCAAGACCGATTCTTCTTTCAACCACTCAAACATCCGTCCCTTTCTCAGAAGCATCATGGGCCTAAAACAATGATCCACCTAATATTTAGTTACTATGTAAGTAAATGGAGGCTCATAACATAAAAAAAAAGAGAAGAGACTTCTTCAAAATCTAGATCTATATTTTTGGCGTAGCCGTGCTAGTTTAAGCAGCCAGCCGAGCGAGCTTCCTTAGCTTTATTTTCGTAGGGGTATAACAGGCTAAACAGCTCGCTCTCCGGCAATAATAAGGTAGCCAATCTTTCTCCACCGTATCTCGATGGCTAGACTTGTTGTTTAGCCTCTTGCGTAACAGCTTTATGCTCCGCATAGCTTGGCTTACCCAAGCTATGCGGGCTTGCTTGTTCTTCATTCCGGCTGCGCGGGCCGCGGAAGCAGGGATTTCCCCTCTCTTCGTTGGCCCGGCATATTGATGCGTTACTTGCTTACCCAACATTATGGGCTGTGTCCAACGAGCGAGCTTCGCGCACAAAAAGAGCCCGATTCTGCAAATCAAGCGGGCTTTTACCATGAATCATCCGCAAGGATTCATGACAGGAAGCCCTTGTGAATGGAAAGCGAGCTGAGCTTTGTATAAAAGCGCGCCCCTTGTTATTTGAAGCGGCGAATATTGATGAAAGGTCAATTCTCTGCCAAGCAGAGGATACGGGTTCATTTTCGTTATTCACAACGACTAAGAGGAACAAATGAAACTTCATATGATATGCCTGCATCAAAATTTTAAACTTGTCGCCGAATTTTATGAAATGTTTGGCAAACTAGAATATTGACTCAAAGAGGAAAAGCTATTATTTCTTTTTAAGCTTCAAACAAACAAAAACAACTGAAAAACTATCTGAGTTTCCCAAACAATTACAAACTATACAAAACTTGTCCCTTTTGAAGTAAGTTAAGAGAAAGTTACCTCTCAAAAAGAGGCGAGGGGCTAAACGCATACTTATCCAGATAGAAGGAGAAACAGTTTGCTATTCCATCTAGAAGAAAGATTGGACGTTATTCTGCTTTGCCTTAATTTTCAACTGTTAAGCAGCTGATAAAGGAAAAGTCATAAAAAAACAGATTTGTGTCAATTATGAATATGGTCGTCAATATTTTTCTTGGTTTTAAAGTATCCAACAGTGATCATCTTCTATCCATGCAAGGGAATTTTTTCTATTCCATCAAATCAAGCATGAGACGAAGTAGAACAACTAAGGATACTGATAAGGAAAGCTACTTATCCAGAGTTAGTTCATGAAGCACTAGAAGCTATTCTATGAACCTTATTTGTTTATAACATAGATCCAGACCACCTTTTTATTGTTTGAATTAAAGCAAGAACGAGACAAAAATGTATATGTTTTTTCGTTTCGGGCATAGCCATAATAATGAATTTCGTATTAATAAATGATGAATAAACTAATAAATAAACAAAACCTCCTCGTAGGTTAAACAAAAATATACATTCTATATTTCTGTAGATTTTTTTGTTTATGGAAATGCGCCTCGCTCTTCGCCACAAACGTAAAGCCGGTACTACGCTTGCTCTAAGAGAGTCAGGCTCGGCGGCCAAGCCAGCAGAGCATAGGAAGACGAGGTGTTCTCTCCATCCACAAAAAAACCTTTTTTTGCTATCGGCTTGTTTTTGCCTTTTCAGAAATAGACGACGGAGAAGAAGCAGGGACTTTTTCTCGTTAAGCCGCGGCGGCGGACCAGACCTCCTTTTTTTAGTGGCCTCATTGGAAGTGGAGCAAAGCAAAGAATACTAGTCTTTGCAGTCCTCTGGCCAGCGACATTACAGCAGTCACAAGCACGCCTGGCCATCCCAGACTAGCCATAGGAAGCAGCGTCGCGGAGCAGCTTACCCCTTCTTTTGTTTTGGCGAAATGCTGATTTGTTGCTTGATGGTTCATTGTCTTGCTCTAGCTTAGCTCAATTCAGATGAACAATCTAGCGTGGGAAAGGCGGCGAAGCGCGAACAGGAGCGGTTGGACCTCACCGCCCTCCTAGCTTTGCACAGGGGCAGCACAAGCTGACTAGACGAGGGGGAAGAAGGAGGAGGAGAGGAAAAAGGGAGGGTTAATGATTAACGCTTGGCGCATAGCAGCAAGCAAGATTTGTTATTTGTTGTGATAAATCAGGAAAATTTGATCTTTGGCCGCGTAGTATTGATTAGGGGGCTGCATCCTTCAAGAGGCATAAGACCATGCTATACCTCCAGAATCAATAAACGGGTTTATTCCGGCCGACGGGATGGATGTTCTTACCCTACTAGGCGGCAAGGTTTTGGGGAAAATAGAATTAGGTGTATAATACAACATAGAACCTGCTAGGAATAGCAAAACTACTGATCAACGCAAGCAAGTAAACAGTGCCGCTTTGTCAAACTGAACGGCGGCGGCCCGTTTTTTATAGGCGCCACGCGGCGGGTGGCTTCACTAACGAAGAGATATTACTCAGAACATAATGAGCGCTTGCGTGCCCCAATCGGCAAAGCATCAGGTATAACATAAGATTCTCGCTAAATCTTGCCAGTCAACAACTTGTCAACGCAACCCATTCTCTTTCCATAGATTTTGTTGTGGGACCAGATACCGAGGCAGAAGACAATTCAAGAAGGCAAAGGCCGAGGGTGGGTAAGAGAAGCGTTCTGGCCCTAAAATAAGATATCTTTCTTGTTGGTGCTAACCTAAAAGCTAGAAAAGCTAGAAAAGCTAGAAAAGCCATTCTTATTGATGAGTACGAACGGAGCGGTGAAGTAAGCGGTGCGCGCGTATTGGTCGCAAAGTTGCGACATACGCAACTCGCAGAGTGGCAGAACGCTTTAGGTAGCAAACCCCGCCGCAAACGAGATGTATAGCTGTAATTATAAGTGGTTGGTGGTGGGCGACACTGGCGGCCTGAGCCTAGACTTCTCGCCACTGGAGCCTTATGCGGAAGAACCCGCAAGTGTTTCTATTATCAGGGGGAAAGCTCGAGCCTACCTATCCCGATAGTAGCTTCTTATGAACTTGTATAATTAATGCGTAAAGAATTGTCAACTCTGTAATAAAATAGATAGGTAAACAAGCCACAATTTGACACCAGATCTCTGGAGGTGTAATAAGAGCTGCTGTGAAAACCGGAAGAACTAAAGAGAAACGACGATTCTTTATACAGGTTTTCACGGAAACATCTTTTGATTCTAGCAAACAGATCACAAGGACGGGGACTTAGGAGCGTATTGGTGAAATAAACGAAATACGAACAGTTGGCATAGTATAGTCAAGAATCTTGGGTTGTAACTTGATTATGAGCGAATTAGTTGATGTTGTACTCGATTCGTATAGAAAGTGCCGAACTTTAGGAACTACCCAAACGAAGGTGACGAAGAGAAACAAGAAGAAGCGAAAACCACTTAAGTAAAACAATTTTTTGTATTCCCTTCTTCGTTCTTCATAGCAACTGGGGATGAAAAAGCACCAAATTTAGTGACTTGGGAGGGGGAGGAAAAAGTAGAAGCGTGATATTAGGGACGTAGTAACATATGTGCTCGAGGCTTCCGTTGATTCTGTACGAATAAGAAATGAATCTAAATAAGGCGAGGTGGGAGAGGATTTAGCTAATAAGAAAATACACTCTTCTGGAAACCAATGACACGTGAACCGTGTCAAACTAAAGCGAATCAATATCCGAAAGAAACGAATTCTCACTTCCTCCGAAATAGTTTTGAATACAAAATTCGTGATATTTCGTCGTGTGTTGAATCTGAGCAGCCTCCGACGCAGCCAACCATAAGTAAGCTGGTAAGGCCCACTTTCTAATAGATCTCTGATTTCCTTCCCTACGTGCCTCTTTTATGTTGATGGGTCACGCCTTCTTCTTTCCTTTAGTTGTGCTTAGAGAGCTTCGCTTTCATTATTTGTTCCTATCACCTGTTTTCACGAAGAATACTTATCACGATGCAATTATTATCTACCAAAGACGTCTTACTGCTGAGCACCCTTTGAAAGGGCGCACGCACTATGAAGCGCAGACAGCCCCAGTGGGTGGCTTTTTCGAAGGTCGAAACCTCTCTTATTCCTTCTCAACGAGAGGGGAGGGGAGGGAAACGAGTAATAGAAGAAAAAGGAGGACAGAGAATAGAATGCGTTAAGGCGTGTAGCGAGAAAGGCGCTCTTCCCTTTTACGTTTCCTTATATCTCATTTCGCTTAATTTGTCGAGCGAAAACAAGTCTTTTTGTTTCTCAGGCGCGGAGGTTTGGGCCTTGCCTGCTGCTTTTATAACTAACAGGGCCTGATTGATTTGCCATGCTCACCGGTGAGCATGGCAAATCAATCAGGCGAAACCTACGGCCGAAAAGGCAAATCAAAGAAAAAACAATTTTGTTTGTGTTTTTCTGTTTCATTTCTTGACCTTCCGCCGCTTGTTTTCGTTACACTTTTGTTGCCCCGCAAACTCAACGAAGTAGGAGAGAACAAAGAAGCAAGCTTCTTTGTTCTCTGGAGTTCACTCCTCTTCTTGCGAAGCGGTTAGTAATGTATTGCATTTTCAGCTCAGTTCGACAGAGCAACAACTTTGTTGAAGGTCACGAGTTCAAATCCGATAGGATACTCAGCGTGCGCCATAGATATACCAACGGTACATGCATTTACTTCTTTAACTAGTCCGGAACAATCGAGGTTACACGCGGGCGGCGTGAACGGACTTCTCACCCGAGTCCTGTGATCTTGGCTCAGAGAGTCGAAGCTTACCTATCTTGGGGAGAGTGGCCGAGTGGTTAAAAGCAACAGATTGTAAATCTGCTGAAGGTTTTCTACGTAGGTTCGAATCCTGCCTCTCCCAATCAGAAATAGACTTCTAAGAAAACAATTCTTTTGGTTTTTGTGTTTGACCCTTCATGCAACTAATCAATTCCACAGCAATAGTTCCGCGAATTCAAAAAGTAATGACCAGAATGGCCGGCCCAATAGCAGATTCCACAGCAGCCATCGTTAAAGCAAATAGAGCGGATAATTGACCCATCATATCATCCAAATGAACCAGAAATACCAAGGAATTCAAATTGACTGCAAGTAACATTGACTCAATCAGCGTTGGCATAATAGGAATATTTCTTTTATTCGGAAGAATTCCCCAAATACCCAAAAAAGAAGGAATCATGGAGAATGTTAAATAGTTGACTAGATCCATAATAAGAGTCTTTTTTTACCGGTGTCCAACACTACTTCAGCCTAGCAGCAAATGAAGTCAGAGAAATTATTTATGAATTTTCTCCGTGACACTACAATAGCACCTTGAAGCCCTTTAGACACACCACCTCCCTTCAAGATGATGGGTCATTGATTGATGGTCGTCTCATTTTTTTAACGCCGAGATTGACCCCAAATCTTTGGCATTTGTTCTAGTATTGAAGGTGGTCTGGTGACCCTATCTCAAACATTCATTTTATCAGCGTTGTTATCTATTTGCTAGTCATTAACAACAGAATCGTCCATCGAACGAAATACAAAAAACATAAAAAGTTAGGCCCGTTTAACCAAAACAGGGTACGTTACTGACTCATTTTGAAGTCTTTCCGCACCCAATCGGTTTGAGCCTTCATGGGACGGGGGACGGTGAGTAGGAACAAAAAGATGCGCGATAAGTGGAATATTTAGAGGCATATACCAATAAAACTAAACCAAAACTCATCTGCAACAAACATGCTTAAATAAATGAGACAGCGCTACGAATATTATTCGATAAAATATTATTGAGTTCATCAATACATGATGAAATCTGAGAATAGATGCATATAGATCTTAAAAAATTACGATCTTACTGTCAAAACTGTCATATTAAAGGTTTTGACGAACAATATTAAGGATTTTGAGCTTTTATTCTTTTCACCTACCTCCGTGGCCTTTCTTAAGGTTGTTCGGCCTCCATGGTATTGTAAGTGGCTGTCGCCCCGCATACGGCCCCCCCTTCCGACGAACCGTATCCTGTCGGCTGAGATAGTACTCGGACAGCTTAGGGGCTCGTTTCAGTTAGCTCTTCCTGAAAGAATAAGGTAGACTACCTACGAGTTCTCGTCGAACCGTTCAGGAACAACACGCCTACATTTGCTGCTTATTGGCGCCATCCTAATCTGAAAATGGTTATGAATTTGTCTAAAAGACAAAAAACACAAACGCATATTTAATAATTATTAAAAAAAATATTCTGAGAAAAATAAAGATCAAATTTCGTGTTACTTCATGGTGAACATGATCTGTCAGAATTTCTTCGATTCCTACATGAATATGCCAGAGTAGCAAGATATTTAGCAGAATCAAAGTGGAAGCATTTGCTATAAAAATCATTACAAAAAAAGCAGCACTAATTATTTAAAGAGGCCAATGCCCTAAGGTTTCTTTATGAGCCTTCATTGCTTTTCACTTTTTTTCTTGGCTTGCGACGCCTGCCTCCCCTTCACGCGTGTGTAAAGTCGCCCGTCACACGGCTCCCCCTCATCAGTATCCTGTCCGAATAGTACTCGGACCGCTTGTGAGCTCGTCTTAGTTGTTTATTCCCGAGATAAAGACTTAATGACTAGTTAACCGCAATAATGCTGCGTCTGGCGGTAGTGACTCCAAACTCGTTTCGACCGTGACCGGTCTCGGAGTCTTCTAGGCATTTATTGGGCTGTGGAGAGCGCATCGTTCTCTTCTTCCAATGTTCGATTTCGGTGTTGTCCATATATTTCCGGAGGATGGTGCACATGTGGCGGGAATGGTCCACACTCGGCGTTCAACGCTTACAGCGACTGTACCAAAAAATTGATATTTTTGGTTTGCTTCCAGGGTTGCGTCCTAAGATGGCAACCGACGCTCGAGACAAGACCGAATGTAAAAGGGCCCGATATTGAGCGAGTTTGCTTGTTCTCTGCGTTTATGAAAACGAGAATCGGATCATAATAACTCAACGAGCTGCACGGAATAACATAAAAATTCGGGGAGTATACACTTTAGATAATTCTAGAGAAGAACCCAGATCCCGCAATGAATGACGAACTCCATCACTCAATAGCGCACGCTAATGAAATTCAATTGATTAAGCTTAAAATGAACCGATGTAAGTAGAAAGTTAGGAAGAATACGTTGCAGTGGAATTGGTGAAAAGTAAGACTAAAATCGCCGCCAATTTGATTGACAAACAGCCAATTTGACGAAAAACGAGACTAAACAAAACATAGTGGATAGAGTCGAGCTTCAGTCGGAAGTGATCATTCACTCCAGCCGACTAGGTGCTCGAACCGTACGAGCTCCTACGGCTCACCGACTCTCCTTCCCTTTTCTATCCGCCTCGTATGGTAAGAGGCCGGCTCCAAGGAAATTTGTTGCGAACCGATGTCCAAGGAAGATTATGCTCATGATGCATAAAAATAAAGAATATAATGCGCCGCCGAGACCACCTCAGCGCTTCGCGCCTCTTTTTCACTTCGCCTTCGTGGCTTTGAATACATTTTATTCCATCGGCTTTCGGAGAGTAAAACCTGCCCGCCCTGGCAGGTACGTACATAGATCCCTTTGCCTTTTACTATTACTAGTGCTTCCCGTTCGCACGCTTCCTCTTCAATTAGGTAAGTGCAAGTAAGGTCCTCTGACTCCCGACTCGGCGGCGGAACAAAGTTATTGGATATCGCCGCCGGACTTGTGAGCTATATATAGCGCTTGAGATGTCGTTTAGTTCTCTGTCCTCAAAGAAATGAATAATCCGCTTCCATGCAGGCAGAAAAACCACAATTTTCTACCCCTAGCCGACGGCAGCAGGCTGAAATAACAGTGTTCGTGCGATTCCCCGCGTGCTTTTCTGCACTGGTTGGCTGTAGGGCAGGCCCGAAGAGAACTCCGATTCTTCGGAACAGCTCGCTCCACCATCTCGTGGATTATCCGTCGTAAGCGTCAGCGGGCTAACAGCAGAAGATTCTCGGGCAGGCTGGTAAACCAGTCGACGATTTTCCCCTCACCGCTGCTGCTTTTGTGGCATGCTTCGCTCCCCCGCCAGGTAAGTAAGCCCCAGGGCGCCTTCCTTCCTTCCTTCCTTCCTTCCTTCCTTCCTTCCTTCCTTCCTTCCTTCCTTCCTTCCTTCCTTCCTTCCTTCCTTCCTTCCTTCCTTCCTTCCTTCCTTCCTTCCTTCCTTCGGGCGGCAAAGTTGCTTCGTAATCACAGGTAAGCTAACAGCCGCCCCCCTAAGGTAAGGAAGCAGCCCTAGAAATGTTGTGGATAGTAGGAGAAGTAGAAGTGAGGTCTGGCTTATAAATGGTAGGATGAGATAGGTCGATTTATTTTCTTTTTAGTTGACTTTGTTTATTCTGACTCAAGGTGACAGGATTTGAACCTATGACCCTCTGTACCCAAAACAGATGCGCTCCCAGACTGCGCTACACCTTGACTTATGTTTGTTCCCCAAGAAATCTTCTATCTCAGAATGTTGTGATCGATCTACATGAAGCAGAATCAATCAATTTCCGCCTACTTATTAGCCAGGAAACGCCACTTTCGTCTCGCTCCGCTCTTCGGCAAAATACCAAAATTGATTCCCCTCCTTCGACGGACGTATATGAGTGTTTTACTTTCTCCGAGGCCGCTCAAGGCCGGAAGGCCAGAGTCGGTCCTTATCCACCATCTTTATTAGCTTAATAATGCAATTACATAATCATTGCACTTTAGTAAGAAAGCATTCAGCGTCATATATGAGAAATAATCTCTTAGTTCTGCGCGTTTTTGTTATCATTCTATGATGAATAGCTTGTTTTCGTCTCCAGTCATGAATCGTCATAGATCAAGAAGCATGGCTACGATCTACCATTACAATCCATCCGGCAGCCGCCGCCTATGGCCCATGAAAATACTTTTTAGGGCTGGGGGGGCAGAAGCAACACGAAACGAGGCCTTGAATCTCATTCATTGTAGATGATTTCCCGCTTCTATGCCCCACCTACCATAGACTACATTCTTTTTTTTTTGAGCGTTAGCAAAGCTGCGAAGCGAGTAGAGAAGGAAGGAAAAGCAAAACCAAGCGCCGCTATTTCATGCCATCGCCAAGAGCAGAAAGAATACGAGACAAAGCGAACGTGTGTTAGATCATAAACAAGCTCAGCGCAAGCCGCCCGCTGAAATAAATTGAATTTTCACAAAAATCCATTCTCTGTAAAGTCAGGAAAGTGGCGCCCTTTATTCCTCTATTTCTTCTTCGTTTTGTTAAGAACTCTCACCTCTTCTTTCCCTCCTTCCTAGAAAACAGGTTGCTGAAAGAACACCGGTCGCTCAATCTTGGGCATCGGCGGAAATGAAATGATTAGTGTGGTTTATACTTCTCCACGGATGATGATAAAGCTTAGTAGCGATCCAGTATTTGGTTGAGGTATTAAGAACTTAATGATCTCGCCTAAGGAAGGAGGAACATCATTCTGTCTGTATAATAGGATGGATAGAAAGCCGGCCAGTTATGTTCGCAGTTCTTCGCCCTGCGGAATCAGGGTCAGGCTATAGACTTAGCCCCAGTGTTTGTAGTAGGTTTTTTTTTGTAAGGTCTAAAAAATGCCTTTGGGAGCGTCAGTTTTAAGCTTCTTTCTGTTGACGCTGGCCGGAGGGCTTCTTCTTGTTCTCTAGGCCCGTGACAGTACGCTATATACGTATTAAGCACTGCTTCAGCTATCACCTGCGCAACCCCTGGCTATCACAACATAGTAACCTGCCTTTTCAATTATTCATCAAGTTACTAGGTCAAATAAATGTCGTATGCAAACATTCCCATTAGTCCGTGAGTCTAGCGGCTGTTTCTAGTGTATTTAATTTATTCCGATTCATATGGTCTATCTAACATGCTGAAAGGTTTAAGCGCTACCGGCTAAAGAGTCTTTTTTTTTTTTACAGCGGCCCCCCCTCATTGACAAAAACACGGCGGAGCCTGGCAACTCATCGTCAATGACAAGCGCGACGCTTGCCTTTATGTGTTCTCAGCTAAAATCCGAGTACGATTTTGTCATTTAACCAAAACCTGTACTTATTTCTGGATCAGCTTGGTTCGGAACTATTGGGGGGGGCTGCTCTTACCCTCGGCCTCGTTGCTTTGCATGCACTACTAGCTTAAGTTCTTGCCCAGAATCAGGCTACACTTAAAGCAGCCAAGTCTATGGTATGGCCCGCCCGAAAGGGCCAGTTACTGGGCCAAATTCTTCATAAGCTGGAAGCAACTTTCCGGTGGTTAGAGGAAGAGCTGCTCTGTACGAGCAATTTGAGTTTGCCCGGAATAGTAGTAACAAGCGATTTACACGCTGGAGAACGACGCGAAGCTGGAAATGCTCGATTGGAGCGACTGCAAGCAAAAGCGCCTCCTCTATAATCTAAGATGACCCCTTAGCTCATCGGTGATGTGACGGCCCCCCCACAGCGCAGCCGGAGCAAGAGCAGCGCCCCTTCTTTCTTCTGCCACAAGAATTAGAGTATCTAACTGACTCCTATTTACTACCGTTCATAACCTTCTCAAATTGGAGGAGGCTACGAACAAAACTATTTTGCTAATACGTTCGTGGCCGGCCGCTGGCCCTCGCTAGCGAATGGATGCTTGTTACGCACAATTCATTGAGATAAATTTCCAACAAACTAAAGCGAACTGTTTGCTTTATTGTTATATGAGCCCTTATACAAAGAACTGCTGCAGGTTTTGTGTACTACACGAACGCAAAAATGATACCAAAAAAGTCCTTCAGCCTGCTGTGCTGCTTCCGACGACAATATCTCAGCGATACACTTACCATCCATAGAACAAGCAAAAACGGACTTCGATTTACTTACATTTTATTAGCCATTCGTTTTTCTATTACATACATACATACATACATACATACATACATACATACATACATACATACATACATACATACATACATACATACATACATACATACATACATACATACATACATACATACATACATACATACATAGTGACAATTACATATATAATAACTTAGAAACCAAAACTTCTATTTATTATGTTTGAAAATTCCTTGTTCTATGTGCTTACCGAAACATTCTCCTTTTTTCTATTTCTGTGAGGTTAGCATTTACTTCACCCACTGCTTATACATCTCCAGGCGTGGGCGCTAAACTTTGACTAATGTTTGGAAATGATCTGTGTGACTCATTTTTGTTTGCGCTAGCTGCCTTCAGCTCTTTGGCTTCTAGTTTTCTTCCTACTCTATGACTCGGATTTCTTTCTCCGGGCTTTTGCTTGTGGGACAGAATCACACGAGGGCCGCAGTGATGAACAATCGCCGGGGACCAAGCCCTACTAAAGTATCGCGTACCGAACTTGAAACAAAGGGCGCCGGAATCATAGAGAAATCAAAATGAATAATCACATATAATTTCTAATTATGATACTTGTTCAATTCCTCTTTTGAAAGCCAACCTCGGCTGCTTGCAGCATCATAGACAAGAATTCCCCTTGTTGTTGTTTCGAAAGTCACAGCATCATACCATTTCACATCATACAATTTCATATAAATATTATACCTTAATTATTGATTTGAAAGCCGCTTGCAGCATCATACAATTCTGTAGTAAAAAGAGCCAAAAGACGAGGCGCTTGGCAGGCAATTGGCTTGCAAGAGGCGAGGTTATTCCCTGAAAGCCGCCAAAACGAACTTTGTGCCGTACTGAACCAAGCCCTGAAGAAGTAGGCCAAGCATCATGGAGGAGAGGAAGAAATCATCCTAAAAAAAAAAGGAATCGTCATAGATAAAGAAGCAGGCGATGAGCAGACCAGAAGAAACATATCCTTCTTCTTCGGCCTCCAAAGCATTTATGTTATGATGTTCGCGGGATGGAGTAATTGGTAACTCGTCAGGCTCATAATCTGAATGTTGTGGGTTCGAATCCTACTCCCGCCAAAGGTTCTAATCGTGGCACACAGCGGAACTCACTGTTTCTGCGCGCTTTTCCTTCCGGCGGGCGGACCTTATAGAATAATAAAAAACGGCAGAGGTTAAAAATACGAAGATTGGAACTCCAGAAAAACAAATAAGAAGACGGATTTTTTGACAACGAAACAAGTTAGCTTTTAGGAAAAGTTTTCAGAAGTACGAGAGATTTCGAATAAGGAAAGGCATTCAGGGACTTTGTTTGGGTCCTTAGGCCGGGAGAGAGGCTCGTTAAGAGGAAGAACAAGAGCCAGCAGCCGCCACAGCTATTTCGTTATTGTAACGAAAGAAGCGGAGCTATTAGGAAAATCATAAGCAATCCCATCATTTCGAAAGATACTGGGGCCGACATGACGGACACCACTTTCCCTCTGTACCTTCGGCTTTCGAAAAGGAGAGTGCTTGGTTTTGCTTCTTCCGCGGCGAGCTTCTCCACTTCGTGCGTGAGCTGGTCGATTCTACTCATCGAAAACTGAAGTCCTAAGATATAAGCCGAAGGCCCTAGATTTCCGTTTTTCTCCATCGTTCTAATAGATTACTACTCCCTCCGGCCAAGCTACCCGTTTCTATATGGATATGGGACTAACACTATTCTGGTTGGTGTCCTTCTTTCTTTCAAGCGTCGCTTCAGTCTCTAGTGCTACTACGCCGATACGTGCAATCCAGTCCATTTCGTTTCGTTTTCCATACTGGTTTTTTGCTGCACTTAGAACAATCATACTTGTTTTGTTTGTTAGATCTTTCGTTTTTTGCTCCGATTCTTTTAGTGGTTCACGTAGGAGCGGCTCTGGATTATCATCTGTAGCTAGCGGATCAAATACTAAGCAAAAATTGACGTACGATACGAGAAAAAACAAAAGTGCGCTATTTCTCTTTAGGTGGTATTACTAGATCCATTCCTTAGAACCGTTTCTTATTGTAAATAGGCCACTCACTCTCTTCCTTTTTCTGGTTCTTCGTTTTCGCCTTCCAGTTTCCCTTCATTAGTAGCATCATGACTGGATAGTATTAACTACTATGGATGCATAGAACTACTTGGGTAAAAAAAAATACAGCAGGATGTATTCCGAGAAAATGCTCTAAATCGGCGGAATACTATAAATGAATGAGAGATGTTATCTAAGGTGAACAACTTTCATGTTTTTAAGGGACAGAGTAAGGGAAAGGAAATAGTCTGTATTTTGGTATAACCACAAATATATAATCAACCTTAAAAAGGAAGGCATCATCCGTTTTTTTTGACAGGAAGCAATGAGCATAGCAATCGGAGGTTTGAAATAAGGTGAAAATTCTACTTCTGTGTGAGAAAAATACTAAAAAAAAAGAGTTTGATCCTGGCTCAGAATGAACGCTAGCGATATGCTTAACACATGCGAGTCGAACGTTGTTTCTGTGCTTACGTGTTGAAGGAAGGCAAACGAAGAGAAAGGCGATAATCAAAGTTTTCGAGCTGCTCTACTGCCTACGTCAGTGAAGCCTGCGGCCTCTATTTGCTCAAAGCAAATAGAGCCAGCCTGGCTGCTGCGTGCCAATCAACCCGTGAGAACAGTTGAAAACAAAGTGGCGAACGGGTGCGTAACGCGTGGGAATCTGCCAAACAGTTTGGGCCAAATCCTGAATAAACGAAAGCTAAAAAGCGCTGTTTGATGAGCCCGCGTAGTATTAGGTAGTTGGTTAGGTAAAGGCTGACCAAGCCTATGATGCTTAGCTGGTCTTTTCGGATGATCAGCCACACTGGGACTGAGACACGGCCCAGACTCCCACGGGAGGCAGCAGTGGGGAATTTTGGACAATGGGCGAAAGCCTGATCCAGCAATATGGCGTGAGTGAAGAAGGGCAACGCAGCTTGTAAAGCTCTTTCATCGAGAGTGCGATTATGACAAGACTCGAATAAGAAGCCCCGGCTAACTTCGTGCCAGCAGCCGCGGTAAGACGGGGGGGGCTAGTGTTATTCGGAATGACTAGGCGTAAAGGGCACGTAGGCGGTGAATCCGGTTGGAAGTGAAAGTCGCCAGCTCAACTGGCGGAATGCTTTCAAAACCGATTCACTTGAGTAAGATAGAGGAGAGTGGAATTTCGTGTGTAGAGATAAAATTCAGAGATATACGAAGGAACGCCAAAAGCGAAGGCAACTTTCTGGGTCTCTACTGACGCTGAGGTGCGAAAGCATGGGGAGCAAACAGGATTAGATACCCTGGTAGTCCATGCCGTAAACGATGAGTGTTCGTCCTTGGTCTGCGCCGTATGCAAACGGCTGATCAGGGGCTGAGCTAACGCGTTAAACACTCCGCCTGGGGAGTACGGTCGCAAGACTGAAACTCAAAGGAATTGACGGGGGCCTGCACAAGCGGTGGAGCATGTGGTTTAATTCGATACAACGCGCAAAACCTTACCAGCCCTTGACATATGAATAATTGTGTTTGTCCCTAACGGGATGGTACGAAGTTCGTACAGGTGCTGCATGGCTGTCGTCAGCTCGTGTCGTGAGATGTCGGGTTAAGTCCTATAACGAGCGCAACCCTCGTTTTGTGTTGCTAAGATAGGCAAGGGGTCCATTCTAGAGACTGACGAAGACCACGCCGTGATAATAATGGATACCGACAAGCGAAGTTGTCGCACATATTTCCACATGGCTTCTTCCTTTCGGAAAAAAGACCATACACCGTTGTCAAATGGTGGTACTCCGACGAATACAGCTCTCATAGCACGGTACACTTCACACCGTGGCACTCAGTCTTAGTCAAAGTGATGGACACTCCATGCCATGTGCTGCACTCACAAAAAACTGCCGGTGATATACCGGAGGAAGGTGGGGATGACGTCAAGTCCGCATGGCCCTTATGGGCTGGGCTACACACGTGCTACAATGACAATTACAATAGGAAGCAAGGCTTTGAGGCGGAGCGAATCCAGAAAGATTGCCTTAGTTCGGATTGTTCTCTGCAACTCGAGAACATGAAGTTGGAATCGCTAGTAATCGCGGATCAGCATGCCGCGGTGAATATGTACTCAGGCCCTGTACACACCGCCCGTCACACCATGGGAATTGGCTTTGCCTGAAACATCAGACCAAGGATCACCTATTACTTTAGGGTTCCACTCAACGGTTGAGTGTGGTCTACTAGAGTAATTGGTGGTCTTATGTGAGATACCAAGGTAGGGTTATTGACTGAGGTGAAGTCGTAACAAGGTAGCCGTAGGGGAACCTGTGGCTGGATTGACTCCTTCTTATTCTGAACGAGTTGCAAAAACATACTATTCTTTTTTTTTTGTTTCTGTCACTTGTTTTTCATCTACAATTTCTCCCTCGTCTAGTGGTTTGCCCTGTTGTTCTTGGCCAGACGACGAGCTCAAGTCATTAGATAATGGCCAAATATCGCTTAGAAGACATGAAACAAGACGACGAAGACACATATATATACTCTTTTTTTTTTCATGCAGTATAAACCCTTTTCCTTCTGTGATATGAAGCTATCTTGGGCCATACTATGAATTTTCCTTGTTCTCCTACCCAACCCAATGGCTCGTTCACTCACGGAATTTGGTCAAAAATTAGGGAAAAGGGTGGGTGGATAGCGAGCGCTTCGTTTCAGGTCTCTTTTCAGGCTTAACTTATTATGAATTTCGTAAAAACCATTTTTATGGTCCAACATATTTGCTTTACTAGTAGAGTAAATAAAATTTGATTCATTTTGTATTAGCGAAACAAAATGACCTTATCGAGACTACACGATGATATACTTGATTACTTGTTTTGCTCACATCAAAGTAAGATTGTGGCTCCCTCCGATTAAACCACGAGAATTGTAGATATTGGGTGAGTAAATCGGGGAAAGATTCTAACCAGTTTCAATGTCCCCCCGGGAAGATTATCGCACCACCCCTCTTCAGTTCCCACATCTCCGGAGACGTGAGATAGGTACCAGATCAATAAGAAGAAAGGCCGCCGCGCCTAGGGTAGGGAGGGCCGCCATATTCATTGAGAGTTTAGCCTCAGCGGCGGCGGGCGGCGTTGTTGCCTATCTATGGTAAGAGTTTTTTTCACCTGATGTTATGAGGTTAATCAAGACACCGTGCGTGCTCAGGAAAACCAAAGGAAAACTAGAAGAAGGGTGGTGGTTATCCGACCAGATAGCAGCGAAATGGCGGCGGCGGCAAAAAGCTGATACGAATGTAGGTGTATAGATAGTTGAAATTGAAGGGATGGGAGTGGAGACGGAGAAATCATAGGGGGGGGGATATACGAGTGGAAAAGGAGAAATCATAGGGGGGGGGATATACGAGTGGAAAAGGAGGAGGCCGGGTCTGGCAGGCCTCATAGAGATTTGGGCTTTACGAATGAGGCGGCACATTCGAGAAAGAACGGAGCGAAAAAGAAAGATATGAAAGCGCGACTGAAAGCCGCCGCCTCTTCTGGACCTTAATCTATTATTGTTTCTCTTCACCACGTTCTCTGAGTTGTAGAACTTTATTCGTCGAGGA